GATCCCATTCAATTTCATTCGGAGGAGGAACCTTATAAGGATCGTATTGATTCTTATCAAAAAAATACAGGATTAACTGAGGCTGTTCAAACAGGCACAGGTCAATTAAATGGCATTCCCGTAGCAATTGGGGTTATGGATTTTCAGTTTATGGGGGGTAGTATGGGATCCGTAGTAGGTGAAAAAATCACACGTTTGGCTGAGTATGCTACCAATAAACTTTTACCTCTTATTCTAGTGTGTGCTTCCGGAGGAGCACGTATGCAAGAAGGAAGTTTGAGCTTGATGCAAATGGCTAAAATATCTTCCGCTTTATACGATTATCAATCAAATAAAAAGTTATTTTATGTCGCAGTCCTTACATCCCCTACCACAGGTGGGGTGACGGCTAGTTTTGGTATGTTGGGAGATATCATTATTGCTGAACCCAACGCTTACATTGCATTTGCGGGTAAAAGAGTAATTGAACAAACATTGAATAAGACAGTACCCGAGGATTCACAAGTGGCTGAATATTTATTCCATAAGGGCTTATTCGATCCAATCGTACCACGTAATCCTTTAAAGGGCGTTCTGAGTGAATTATTTCGGCTACATGCCTTCTTTCCTTTGAATCAAACTTAGATTAAGTAGAGCTGTAGAGTAGAGTCTTCATTTTTAATTTATTAATTAATTTAATAATTAATAAATTAATTTAATAATTAATAAAACGGAATCAATTTTTTAAAATTAAAATTATTAAATTATAAGACAAGAGCACAAAATAACTAATAATATGAATAATAAAAGGGTGTATTATCATACATATATTTCGTGTAGAAACGTGTAGAAGGGTGAATAAGTCCGTTTATTTACATATTTTTTTTATAGGTATTTAGTAAAAAAAAATTATTAAAACATATACTTATATACTCCTTATTTAGGTATATACTCACTTAGGTATACTTAGTATAATATATAATATAAGTATAATATAATTATTATATATAAAATATCTTTATAACAATATAAGGTTAAAAAAAAATATTAATAGAAAACAATAAATAAAAATAACAGGTACAAATATTAAATCGAGGTACCCATTCAATGATAGCTTTCAACAACTTTCCCTCCATTTTTGTGCCTTTAGTAGGCTTAGTATTTCCGGCAATTGCAATGGTTTCTTTATCTCTTCATGTTCAAAAAAACAAGATTTTTTAGATACTATAGGGACAACTCTTATCCATTTTTTTTCAAAACTGACTTTGATCATAACACCCATATCTATTTAGTAGAATATGGTATAACATGTGGCTTCTTTCGAGCCTAAGCTCTTATGTATGTGTAAACATGATATATGGGTAAATGAATTCTAACAATTTTCAAATGGATCGGTATCGGGGAGAATTTCGGAAATGGAAAGTCAATATATCTATATGTGGATATCTATAGGAAATCATATGAAAGAGATGTTATTATTTTAGTTTGGATCTAAGCAATTCGATGAATTTTTCTAAAAGGTTCACATCATAGTAGTGCTGGTTGATGAGAGTTACTTCGGAAACAAAAAAAAGTAAAATAAAATTTATTTTTGTTATTCTTCCAATTCCAATAAAATGCAACTAGGTCTAGTGAGAGTATGAGTTGGCGATCAGAACGTATATGGATAGAACTTATAGCGGGATCTCGAAAAATAAGTAATTTCGGTTGGGCCCTTATTCTTTTTTTAGGTTCATTAGGGTTTGTATTGGTTGGAACCTCCAGTTATTTTGGTAGGAATTTTATATCTTTATTTCCTTCTCAGCAAATAAATTTTTTTCCGCAGGGGATCGTGATGTCTTTCTATGGGATCGCGGGTCTTTTTATTAGCTCCTACTTGTGGTGCACAATTTCGTGGAATGTAGGTAGTGGTTATGATCGATTCGATATAAAAGAGGGCATAGTGTGTATTTTTCGTTGGGGATTTCCTGGAAAAAACCGTCGCATATTTCTGCGATTCCTTATGAAAGATATTCAGTCCATCAGAATAGAAAATAAAGAGGGTCTTTTTGCTCGTCGGATCCTTTATATGGAAATCAGAGGCCAGGGGGCCATTCCCTTGACGCGTACTGATGAGAATTTGACTCCACGAGAAATTGAGCAAAAAGCTGCTGAATTGGCCTATTTCTTGCGCGTACCAATTGAAGTATTTTGAAAAAAGGAACTGAAAAACGAATACTTTGCAAGAGGGAAAAAACTCAAGAACCCTCTTTTTTTTCTATACCATAACTTAACGGAAGTTTGTTCTGAACGCCTATTCGAGCCAAAGTAAACGTATACGAAGCAACCCTAAAACGAAATTTTTTGTGTCCATAATTTTTTTTTATATTTGATATTTTATTTAATAGAACGGGAGTTCTTTCGTCTCGAAATCCAACTAATATTATGGGCTCTTTCTTATTCTATTTCTGTATTCTTTCTAGATTCAAGGACTAACCTAACCGCTATACTGCATCACAAATAAAAACCTCGCAATAGATTAATGGGCTCGATGACTTGGGATATAACTTATGCTTGATAGAAATATTAGTATCATATAGAGTCGACGCATGGGATGAGTTCATTAAAACTTCAAAAATTCACAGACGAAAAATGGCAAAAAAGAAAGTATTCATTTCCCTTCTATATCTTGCATTTATAGTATTTTTGCCTTGGTGGATCTCTCTCTCATTTAAAAAAAGTCTGGAATCTTGGATTACTAATTGGTGGAATATTAGGCAATCCGAAATTTTTTTGAATGATATTCAAGAAAAGAGTATTCTAAAAAAATTCATAGACTTAGAGGAACTCCTTCGTTTGGAGGAAATGATAAAGGAATACCCAGAAACGCATTTACAAAAGCTTCGCGTCGAAATCTACAAAGAAACGACCCAATTGATCAAGATGCACAATGAGGATCGTATCCATACAATTTTACACTTCTCGACAAATATAATCTGTTTCGTTATTCTAAGTGGTTATTCTATTCTAGGTAATGAAGAACTTGTTATTCTTAACTCTTGGGTTCAAGAATTCCTATATAACTTAAGCGACACAATAAAAGCTTTTTCTATTCTTTTATTAACTGATTTATGTATAGGATTCCATTCGCCCCACGGTTGGGAATTAATGATTGGCTCTGTCTACAAAGATTTTGGATTTGCTCATAATGATCAAATTATATCCGGTCTTGTTTCTACTTTTCCAGTCATTTTAGATACAATTTTTAAATATTGGATCTTTCGTTATTTAAATCGTGTATCTCCTTCACTTGTAGTGATTTATCATTCAATGAATGACTGAAAAATGATTGAACGACCCAATTATAATATTTGTTACTTTGTCCATAAGCAAAACACTCAAAATTGTACTTATTCTTTCTACCCAGCCAAGGGATCTCTCCAATATTTCAGAAAAATTATTTCAGTAAATAGCAAAATTATAGATAGGGAACTCTACTAGCGACCTACCTAATTTTATTGTAGAAAATTTCGGGATCAATGATTGGACCATGCAAACTAAAAAAACCTTTTCGTCGATAAAGAAAGAGATTACTCGATCCATTTCCCTATCGCTCATGATATATATAATAACTCAGGCACCCATTTCAAATGCCTACCCCATTTTTGCACAGCAGGGTTATGAAAATCCACGAGAAGCAACGGGCCGTATTGTATGTGCCAATTGCCATTTAGCTAATAAACCCGTGGATATCGAGGTTCCACAAGCGGTACTTCCGGATACTGTATTTGAAGCAGTTGTTCGAATTCCCTATGATCTGCAAGTGAAACAAGTTCTTGCTAATGGTAAAAAAGGCGCTTTGAATGTGGGGGCTGTTCTTATTTTACCCGAGGGGTTTGAACTAGCCCCGCCCGATCGTATTTCGCCCGAGATTAAAGAAAAGATAGGAAATCTGTCTTTTCAAAGTTACCGGCCTACTAAAAAAAATATTCTTGTGATAGGTCCTGTTCCTGGTCAGAAATATAGTGAAATCACCTTTCCTATTCTTTCCCCGGACCCCGCTACTAAGAAAGATGTTCACTTCTTAAAATATCCCATATACGTAGGTGGGAACAGAGGAAGGGGTCAGATTTATCCCGACGGGAGCAAGAGTAACAATAATGTTTATAATGCTACAGCAGCAGGTATAGTAAGCAAAATCATACGAAAAGAAAAAGGGGGATACGAAATAACCATAGTGGAGGCATCGGGTGGGCGTCAAGTGGTTGATATTATCCCTCCAGGGCCGGAACTTCTTGTTTCTGAGGGCGAATCCATCAAACTTGATCAACCATTAACGAGTAATCCTAATGTGGGCGGATTTGGTCAGGGGGATGCAGAAGTAGTACTTCAAGATCCATTACGTGTCCAAGGCCTTTTGCTTTTCTTGGCATCTGTTATTTTTGCACAAATCTTTTTGGTTCTTAAAAAGAAACAGTTTGAGAAAGTTCAATTGTCCGAAATGAATTTCTAGATCCGCGAATTTTTCAACATCAAACTCTAAAAAGAAATAAATTGTTGTTATAAATTGTTGTTGGCAATTATATTATGTAATTGTGTATGATCAAAAAAATTTTGTTTGTTTCTTTTTTCGGATTTCGGGAATTACTTATACTGGTCATGATGTGTATATTGTGAAGAAGACTATTTGATTTTACTTATCTCTTCTTTGTTTTTTCAATCCAAATCGAAGTGATATAGAATGAATCCGTAGTTTTATATTTGAATAGAATAAAAACAAAAGATAAATAAGCGGATAATATAAACCAAAGTATAAATGAAAGGAACAAAGGGTTTAGGGGGGGGGGGGGTTGTGCGTCTCCTAGTCTTTGACACAAGAAAAGGGATTTTCCACAACCCTTTCTTGTGTCGAATTAATAATGATTCTTGATCCTATTCGTCAAAAATTCCTATTCGTAGGTTCCATTTTTTTTCGGTTTATCATAACCTTTTTTCGATTTATCATGTTAAGTAGTGGACAAACAAAAATATAGGTCAATTTA